TGCAATTTCAGAATCTCCCCGGCGGATGGCCTGTTCTCCGCGGGCAGAATAGGCAGGTTAACTCCTTCCTTTAGAACCGTACTTGAGGGTTTCCCACCTCATACAGCTCCGCATTCAATTCTTCTTTTGGTCTTCAATTTGATATCTAATTGAATTAGATTTCTCATAGATCTATACCATTTCAAATTTTTTCGAGTTAACCCAAAGAAATTAATTAGATGAGTTTCAAACTTTCATTTTTATTAATAATTGAATATTAATAAAAGAGTATTCTAATAGAATATTAGAATTTTAGTAGAATATTAATTAATAAGTCTTTTTTATAGTTTTTTCTTTTCTCCTACCTTCAGAGGAATAAAGCATCGGCATTTATGCATTATCATTAGAATCTTCTGAAAGGTAACTATCTCAGTTTCATATATCATATATTTGCATATTTCATATCATGTATCTTCATATGTGTATCCTATATTTTATTTATGATATATAAATTGATATAGAATCCTCGAAAAAGTCTTTCTTTCACACGATAGAAAAGACTTACTATCTTTGGGATCTGATACTACACCGCTGCTCTCCAAATTTTAGGGGATCAATTCTATTACAGAAGCGGATTCCTAACTATGATATAAGTAAGCAGTTCTTATTGTATCGGCCCCAAACCCTGCTAATTGGTCTTTACGGTGCTTTCTCTATCAATTAGATCCTTTATCCATAGAAAAAAGTATCTAGGCATCTCTATTTCTTCACACTTCGACTTCTATGAAGTTTCTTTGCTACAGCTGATAAAAATCGTTGTTTTGGACAATCCATATGTAGAAAGCCCGCAATTTTTTTTTTCTAGTATTTATTAGCGGATTTGCTCTTTCTTTTCTCTTTCTATAGTGGAGATAGTCGCACGTAATGACAGATCACAGCCATATTATTAAAAGCTTGTGGTAAGAAAGGGTTTCGTTCTAGTGCCCGAAAATAATATTCTAAAGCTTTCGTATGTTCTCCGTTACTTGTGTGGATAAGGCCTATATTATAAAGTATATAACTTCGATCATATGGATCAATTTCTAGTCGCATAGCTTCATAATAATTCTGTAAAGCTTCTGCATAATTTCCTTCAGATTGAGCCGACATCCGTTACGGTCGTCATTGTCATTCTGTTCACAGAATCTCCGTTCCAGAACCGTACGTGAGATTTTCACCTCATACGGCTCCTCCTTTTTTTATGTGCATAATGAGAAAAATACATAGAATCAAAAATGCAATATTTTCATTATGAACTGAGCAGGGCTAGTGTTTTTACACGAAATCTCTAGCCAACCTTCCTGTAAAAGATCTTTTCTTAACATCAAATATTTTGGTACTGGATAAAAAAGATGGTAACTTCAACAATTTATTTGTCCTCAACGCTACTTCATTTTCTTTCTGGGAATTATTCACTTCAACAGTCTTCGATGGTTATACGGGTATGCAAAATACAAACGAGATGGGTCTTTGTTGTCCCAACCATTCTCCTTAGTCCCGATCCCAGGAGGGGAGGGGGATAATTTTATTGAAAAAAGTTTTCCTATTGTTGATTCCAAGGCGTAGTGCTTCTTCCCCTATGCTGCCCACTTTGACTAGTGGAGTAGTGTTGACCTAATCCACAGGCATAGGTAAAACCCTTTGCTTAATACTAGCAATCCAAAAGTATCCGAGGCTGCATTAATCGGGGATACACGACAGAAGGAATTAATTGTTTTATTTACAAACTTCACCCTCAGCAAGCGTAGATCTTTTTTTTTTTCAAAAATCTTTTGATTTCTATACCGAATCAAATAATGTCCTAAGAGTGAGAGTGGGAAATTAAAAATCAAAAGATCTGGAAATTCAATAATCAAATCGCACCATCTCTGTAATAGGTAAATGCCTCCCTTTCTCCGGAAGTTGTCGGAATTATTCGTAATAAGATATTGGCTACAATTGAAAAAGTCTTATCAATAAAATTTCCATTTATACGAGATCTAGGCATAGGTAATAATCCATTCTCTAATTTCTTTTAATTACCTCTCATGAGAAAAGAATCTCACAAACGGAGGAATTGTACAATACGAAATAACATAAAAACAGACTCATTAAAAAAAAAATCGTCTTTATTCAACATTCTAGAGGTTTTTTTTTTTATTTTATGAAAATGAAAAGTTTTCTATTTTTATATTTAAAATTGATTATATGTACCTTTCATCTACCTTCTAAATAAAAAACGAATATGAATGACTCACTAGTTATCCCCTTTCTGGTCCATAATCATTATGTGGGAGAGATGGCCGAGTGGTTCAAGGCGTAGCATTGGAACTGCTATGTAGACTTTTGTTTACCGAGGGTTCGAATCCCTCTCTTTCCGTACCTTTACCTAATTTGCCAATCTTACTGACCACAATGGATCAAATAAAAATGCATACCGTTCTTCTAACTTTATTCGATATGGATTCTTTTTTCATAATTTCTGTGGTATGGAAAATGCTGG